TAGAAAAGGAATAAATAAATTAATCAAATTCCGGGAGGCTTCGTGAAGTGCTTCTTTAGGAGTTAAACTTCCATTTGTCCATATTTCTAGAAAAAGAATCTCTTGTTTTTCATTCCCATTCCCATAAGAATGAATACTATGATTCGCGTTTTGAACAGGCATGAATACAGCATCTATAGGATAACTTCTGTCTTCAAAGTTATTTGACATTTTTAGACTATATCCGCGATTCCTCTCGATTTTTAATCCAATACACAAATCTATTGGTTCCGTTAAGGTAGCTATATGCTGTGTATTATCAATGATTTCCACAGAGGGCGGTAAAATGATGTCTCGAGCAGTTATATATCCGGGACCTTGGACACAAATAAGCGCGTTGCGCGTTCCATATAGATTACTTCTTAATACAATCTCGTTCAAATTCATTAAAATTTCATGTACTGATTCTTGAATACCTACTATGTTAGAATAGTCATGTGGTATGTTCTCAGATTTTGCACGTGTAATACATGTTCCTTCTATTTCACCAAGTAAAGCTCTTCGCATCGCAATGCCTATTGTGTCGGCTTGGCCTTTCATAAGTGGAGACAGAATAAAGCGTCCATAATAAAGACGCTTACTGTCTCTTCTTGATTCAACACACTTCCACTGTAGTGTCCGAGTAGATACTTTGACTTTCTCTCGAACCATAGTAATTTTATTTGATCAGATCATTGAATCGTTTATTTCTCTTGAAACCCTTTCAGCCTTTATTTATCGTTCTATACACGTCTTTTTTTAGGGGGTCTACAACCATTATGTGGCATGGGGGTTACATCTCGTACGAAACTTAAAAGTATACCGCTTCTACGAATAGCTCGTAATGCTGCATCTCTTCCCAGTCCAGGGCCTTTTATCCTTACTTCAGCTCGTTGCATACCTTGATCCACTACTGCTCGAATAGCATTTCCTGCTGCGGTTTGGGCAGCAAAAGGTGTTCCTCTTCTTGTACCCCTGAATCCACAAGTACCCGCGGAGGACCAAGAAATCACCCGACCCCGTACATCTGTAACGGTCACAATGGTATTGTTGAAACTTGCTTGAACATGAATAACTCCCTTTGGTATTCTACGTACATTTTTACGTGAACCACTACGTGTATTTTTACGTGAACCAATTCTTAATATAGGTTTTGCCATATTTTTTCATTTCACAAGAAATATATGGATATATCCATTTCATGTCAAAACGGACCCTTTTTTTTGCCAGCTTCTTGGAAGTGCCTTTTCCTTTACTTTATTTCCTTTAGTAAGATTATCCTTGTCTTTGTTTATGCCTCGGGTTGGAACAAATTACTATAATTCGTCCCCTCCTACGGATTAGTCGACACTTTTCACAAATTTTACGAACGGAAGCCCTTATTTTCATAGTTGTTATTCCTTAATTCTTTGAATATATTTATTGTTGGACGAAAAAAAAGGTTTCTTGATATTTTTTAATCTTGAATTGTATCTTCGTGAAAGGAATGGTGAAATTGAAAAAACCATTTACTCATTTGAATCCTTGTTATGGAGCCTAGAAAATGGCTGTCCCCTGATTAACTTATACCTAAGAACTTACTAAAATTTTTATTTTTTCTCCTATAGGTATACCTATACAAAAATATGTCGAATCCTTTCAGAAGTATGACCTAAAATTAAACAAATCTTTAGTATCTAAAAAAATCGAGCCATGCCGTTCGGAAGTGATTCAGAACGAAAACTTTCATTAAGTCATTTTTTTCTTTTATTTCAGTCGAGGTAAAACATCCGAAACTTTTTTAGCAGGGGTGGTATTACACAACCCCCCTTTTTCACAAATCGTAAGTTCCGGATATCCAATTTTTATATTAGAAGGATTACCATATATAACACAAAATTTCTCCGCCGATTCTTTTTAGTCGAGCTTCTCGGTCTGTCATTATACCTTGAGAAGTTGAAAGGATTACAATTCCTATTCCGCCTAAAATTCGTGGAATTCGTTGAGAGTTAGAATAGATTCGTAGACCCGGTCGACTTATTCTCTTTAAATTTAAAATCGTTTTATAGGATTCTTTCTTATTTCGTCTATGTCTTAGGGTTAAAATCAAAAAATATTGGTTGTTTTCGCGATGTTTCCTTACGTTTTCGATAAAACCCTCCCGTAAAAGTATTTTAACAATGCTTTCGGTGATGTTAGTCGATCCTATCCGAACCGTTCCTTTTCTATTCATGTCAGCATTTCGTATGGAGGTTATTATATCAGCAATAGTGTCTTTCCCCATGATAAGTTAAAATTCCTTATTGTTCTATAAATTTTGATATAATCAACATGTTCTTTTTCTTTTATTTATATATAGATATAGACGAATTATATATTAATATATGAATTTAATTATTAATATTTTATTATTAAGGGTATATGCGTGATACACAATCTATTAATTCATTTTATTTCAATACCATTTTTTTAATCCTCTACTAACTATTGATACTTAGGCTCTACTAACTATCGATACTTAGGTCTTATAATACCTCAGGAGCTAATGAAACTATTTTAGTAAAGTTTAATTGTCTCAATTCCCGTGGGATCGCCCCAAAAACTCTAGTTCCTTTTGGATTTCCTTCTTGATCAATGACAACTGCGGCATTGTCATCATATCGTATTATCGTCCCATTGTTACGTTTGAGTTCTTTACAAGTACGTACAATTACAGCTCTGATCACTTCTGATCTTTCTAGAGGAGTATTTGGTATTGCTTCCTTGATTACAGCAACAATAACGTCACCAATATGAGCATATCGACGATTACTAGCTCCTATTATTCGAATACACATCAATTCTCGAGCCCCGCTGTTGTCTGCTACATTCAAATAGGTTTGTGGTTGAATCATATCATTTTTTTTGTATCTCTTCTTTTAATGCAAAGGACTAAGTAAAAAAATATTATTTGTCAAAAAAAGAAAACTGATAATCTTTTTATCCTTAAATGTTATTTAGCTTTTTCATTCTATATTCCTATTCAGAAATAATGAATTGGGTTTTTATAGGCATTTTTGATGCCGCTATTGAAATAGCTTTTCTGGCTATATTTTCGGGTACACCACCCATTTCATAAAGGATTTTACCTGGTTTAACCACAGCTACCCAATACTCCGGGGATCCTTTCCCAGAACCCATACGCGTTTCCGCAGGTCTTACTGTAACTGGTTTGTCTGGAAATATACGTACCCAAATTTTTCCACCACGTCGTACATTTCGTGTCATTGCTCGTCGCCCTGCTTCTATTTGTCTAGATGTGATCCAAGCAGGTTCAAGTGTTTGAAGAGCATATCTACCAAAACAAATACGATTCCCACGAGAAGATATTCCTTTTAATCTTCCTCGATGTTGTTTACGAAATCTGGTTCTTTTTGGGTTATAGTTGATGGTTTTTTTCTAAATTAGAAATTCCATCTCTACTACAGAACTGAACGTGAGAGTTTCTTCTCATCCAGCTCCTCGCGAATAAAAGGACTAAAAAAGCTTGTATTTAAGATATAGATGTAGTTAATGATTAATTCTATTAATCATGATATTTTTTGAAATTCCATCCGATCTCTTCTAAATTTTTTTATGTCTTTTTCGAAATGGAATCCAAGATGAATTCTATTTATTTAAAAATAACGTAATATCATCATCTCGAATGTCGTTTTTGTTAGAGTTAGAATATTCTAACAAATCCTTATTTTCTTTTATCTTTTTAATTTTTTTTTTTCGTATTTTATTACTTTTTTTCAAATAAAAAAAAATTTCGCTGACGAATATTTACTCTTTCAATATCTATTTAAGTTTGATGTTTATCCCACGAGGTCTCAGAATAAAAATCAGACTAGATAATAAAGTTTCTGGTTTATTCCGCCATCCTGTCCAATGAATTACTAAGATTTGTTTTTCAAGAGAATCCTCTATATTCATGGGTTCCGTCGTTCCCATCGCTTCTTGATTAATCATTAGGCCCGAATTCTACAATGGAGCTCTTACATGAAATTTTTAATTTCATTTTTAAATTTGTTTTTGAGTCAATTTTCTCAGTTTTTATTGACTCAAGGCTCTTAAGTTTTGGTTTTCGGAACAGATTTATTTAATTATTATGAATGAATCTGTATTGATGCTTTATTACATTGCTTTTCTTACAGTGACCTCATAGACTTTCCCAATTGGAATCATATATCATTAATAGTCAATTTTTTCTCTCTTTCTTTCATCCTTCCATTTATCCGCATACTTTTCGATTACCTTTCATAACTTACTAATCATATTTCTTTATTCTTTTTTTTGTAAAAAAAAAATTCAGTTGCTACAATGATATGATGAGTCTATCATATCTTGACTGATTTTTTTTGATCCAGATAATGCGAAGCAATGAGTTGCTTAGGTTATTTATTAATGCTATAGTTATTAGTTGCTGTTATGTTATAGGTAAGTTCTTTTTTCTTTTTTTTTTTTTTTATCTTAATCTAATGGAATCCTAAACCAACGAGTCACACACTAAGCATAGCAATTATATCAAAGGAGTTTTGATGGAAATTTTTATTCAACCTTATAGAATTGCTTATTTTATTCGTAAACACAAAAAAGAAGACTACAATTTTTTTTTATTTCTGTTTTGTATAGTGTTATATTACATAGTTTTAGTTTTTTATCGTTGGATAAAATGTAAAGACAAATAAAGTTTTTTTATGCTTCGTCTACGAATATCCAAATTTTTATTCCTAAGACTCCATAAATAGTTCGAACTGTATAGGAACAATAATCAATTTTAGCTTCAATTGTTTGTAAAGGAACTCTGCCTTCTCTGATCCATTCAACACGTGCAATTTCTTTTCCGTCGATACGTCCTGCAATTTGTACTTGAATTCCTTTTGTATTCGCCTGTTCAGTTAATTCAATAGCTTTTTTCATTGCTTTTCGAAAAGAAACGCGATTTTTTAATTGTCCAGCTATAAATTCTGCAAGAATAT